GATTAGCTGCCAAAGGTATTTATCCAGCAGTAGATCCTTTAGATTCAACGTCAACTATGTTACAACCTCGGATCGTTGGCGAGGAACATTATGAAACTGCGCAAAGAGTTAAGGAAACTTTACAACGTTACAAAGAACTTCAGGACATTATAGCTATCCTGGGGTTGGACGAATTATCCGAAGAAGATCGTCTAACTGTAGCAAGAGCACGAAAAATTGAGCGTTTCTTATCACAACCCTTCTTCGTGGCAGAAGTCTTTACCGGTTCCCCAGGGAAATATGTTGGTCTCGCAGAAACAATTAGGGGGTTTCAACTGATACTTTCCGGAGAATTAGATAGTCTTCCCGAGCAGGCCTTTTATTTAGTGGGTAACATCGATGAAGCTACCGCGAAAGCTATGAACTTAGAAGGGGAGAAGAAATGACCTTAAATCTTTGTGTACTGACTCCTAATCGAATTATTTGGGATTCAGAAGTGAAAGAAATCATTTTATCTACTAATAGTGGCCAAATTGGCGTATTACCAAACCACGCCCCTATTGCCACGGCGGTGGATATAGGTCTTTTGAGAATACGCCTCAATGACCAATGGTTAACGGTGGCCCTGATGGGCGGTTTCGCTAGAATAAGTAATAATGAGATCACCATTTTAGGAAATGATGCGGAGATGAGTACTGACATTGATCCGCAAGAAGCTCAACAAGCTCTTGAAATAGCTGAAGCTAACTTGAGTAGAGCTCAGGGTAAGAGACAAGCAATTGAGGCGAATCTAGCTCTCAGACGAGCTAGGACACGAGTAGAGGCTCTGAATGTTATTTCGTACTAGTCAAAAATACATCAAAATAATAATCAAAAGAAGTTCTTTATTATTATACACTATACACCAGATTTTGATTCCGCCAATTGAAGACAATCAAGTCTAGATGATACAACGAAAAAAGAAGATGGGTAGAAAAACTTATTAGATACCATTGACTCTGGTATCTAATAAGTTCTACCTACTATTGGATTTGAACCAATGACTCCCGCCGTATGAAAGCAATACTCTAACCACTGAGTTAAGTAGGTTATTTATCATCACAAAAAAAGGACCCATCACTTCAGGGATTATAGGTGGAATATTATTTCTAAGCAATACCAATCTGCTAACAGTAAACGGATCAGAGAGCTATCATGTAGGATCCTATCTTGACAAGAAATTATCTATATGTTAAGATATCTATGACAAGGGCTATAGCTCAGTTAGGTAGAGCACCTCGTTTACACGTGCGCCAATGCTTTTCAAGGGAGCCCATTATGCAATGAACATAATTGATCTTATTGAGAAATCGATGTCTTACTCCATAGATTCGAAGGAACAAGAGAACAATAGCCTGACAAATATTGGGTTCGGTCCGATTTGAGTGCGAATTCAGGTGCCAAATCAAATAGAACCCACCATTGATTTGCTAATTGATAAGGTAAATACCCAGTCCATTCAATGCTAGGCTTAATGAGTATAAGGGACTCAAAAGAACCTCTTTTCGTCCTATGAACTTTAAGGTGTATGAAGTCTCATATTTCATTCTTGCAGCGGAACGATAGAGACTCCATTTAACTCAGGTTGATCTAGGCCGGAGGCAGGCCTAAGTCAAGGTAACCCTTCTTTGAAACACTTTGGTATTGCTCCTTCATCAGAATACAAATGATGAATCACAGAGCACATGGAGCCATCTTATTATCTTCCCATAAAGAAAAAATATGGTGGACTAACTGATCTTTACATCAATCAGTTGATGAAAGAGCCCAATGCAACAAAATGCATGTTGGGTCTTTGAAACAGTTCGAATCATTTCGATAATAATAAGTTTGATCTGTTTTACCGAGAAGGTCTACGGTTCGAGTCCGTATAGCCCTAACACATTCTATTTTTGTATAGACATTCTATTTTAGTTTAGTATAGTTTTCATTTCCTCATTAGATTAGTACTTGTTTATGGACTGACCGGTCTATTTGTCCGTAGAAATGAAAGCATTACCACATGCTCATGTGAATACATAGGGACAGGAAAATAAAAACAATAATTCATTCCAACGAATCCAATCGCTATTTGTAAAATCTAGGATAAAATACCTATCCTTCTTCCTTAATCTTCACGGATGAATTACATATGACTTTTTTCCTGTCCATGATCAAAGAGTTACGGATATACTTTTGTTTTGGTATACCCAATCTCAGTCAATGAAAATCATGACATGCTCCTCCGTCTAAAAACTTTATCCTGACCCAGCCAAATGGAATCCTAAGTTACACGGATCTAGTACCTATTCTTTTCTTGATCTTGTATTTGTAGAAATCCCTCGACTTCAACTAATTCTTTTTTGGCCGAACAACAAACAAATTGGTTGTTTCAAATATAATGCAGAGATAATGAATTGGTCCTTAATGTATCAACGTTCCTTCGTCTATATTCTATGAATTGGGTTGGTTTGGGGATTTGGTCTGTCGAATTGTTCGACAA